GCTCATGTAGCTTATATAAAGCATAACACTGAAGATGTTAAGATGGGTCCTAATAAGACCCCACGAACACAAAAGCATGGTCCCGACTTTTATGTCAGCTACAACTAAAATTACACATGCAAGTGTCCGCGCCCCCGTGAGAATGCCCTCACTGCCTAGCGGTTTAGAGGAGCCGGTATCAGGCACACAAATGTAGCCTAAAACGCCTTGCTTAGCCACACCCCCAAGGGCACCCAGCAGTGATTAACATTAAATATAAGCGAAAGCTTGATTTAGTTATAGTTAAGAGGGTCGGTTAAACTCGTGCCAGCCGCCGCGGTTATACGAGAGACCCCAGTTGACACTATCGGCGTAAAGTGTGACTACAGAAAAATATAAAACTAAAGCCAAAACCTCTCAAAGCCGTTATACGCATATCGAGACTCGTAGGTCCCTAAACGTAAGTAGCTTTAACATATCTGAACTCACGAAAGCTGGGAAACAAACTGGGATTAGATACCCCACTATGCCCAGTCATAAACTTTAATGGTAACACACTCATACCACTCGCCAGGGAACTACGAGCGCATCGCTTAAAACCCAACGGACTTGGCGGTGCCTCACACTCCACCTAGAGGAGCCTGTTCTATAACTGAAACTACCCGTTAAACCTCACCGTTTCTAGCCATCAGTCTATATACCGCCGTCGCAAGCTCACCCTATGAAGGAAATAGTAGCAAGCAAGAAGGGCTTCGCCCAGAACGTCAGGTCGAGGTGTAGCAAATGAAACGGGAAGAAATGGGCTACATTTTCTGAACAACAGAACATACGAACATAATTATGAAACACGTTACTTGAAGGAGGATTTAGTAGTAAAAAGAAAATAGAGTGTTCTTTTGAAACTGGCTCTGAGGCGCGCACACACCGCCCGTCACTCTCCACTAAACATTTTATCACTGACATTCAACAAAATAACTAATATAAATATGTCACCAACACAGCGGAGACAAGTCGTAACACGGTAAGTGTACCGGAAGGTGCACTTGGATTAACCAGGACGTAGCTAAACTAGCAAAGCATCTCACTTACACTGAGAAGACACCCGTGCAAATCGGGCCATCCTGAGCTGCCAAGCTAGCCAATCCAACCCCTTTAAACAAACAACAATATATACAGGCCAATAACCCTAAACCTTCAAACTAAACCATTTTTCCTCCCTAGTATTGGAGAAAGAAAAGGATACTCTTGAGCAATAGAAAAAGTACCGCAAGGGAACGCTGAAAAAGAAATGAAACAAACCATTCAAGCACAAAAAAGCAGAGATTAACACTCGTACCTTTTGCATCATGATCTAGCTAGCATAAATCAGGCAAAGAGGCCTTCAGTCTGAGCCCCCGAAACTAGATGAGCTACTTCAAGACAGCCTACACAGGGCAAACCCGTCTCTGTGGCAAAAGAGTGGGAAGATCTTCAAGTAGAGGTGACAAACCTAACGAATCTAGTGATAGCTGGTTGCTTGAAAAATGAATTTTAGTTCAGCCATATAGCCTGCTCTAACCAAACTTACCCTAAAAAGAAAACGAGTAGCTATAAAAGTTAGTCAATGGAGGTACAGCTCCCTTGAAAAAGAACACAACCTTTACAGAAGGGTAAAGATCATATTTCTTAAGGTACTCTGTTACAGTGGGCCTAAAAGCAGCCATCTAATTAAAAAGCGTTAAAGCTTAAACAGAAAACAAACCTATCATCCCGACAATTAATCTCACCCCTCCAACATTATCAAGCTATTCTATACTTATATAGAAGAAACAATGCTAGAATAAGTAACAAGAAGATATAATCTTCTCTCAGCACATGTGTAAGTCAGATCGGACCACCCACTGACAATTAGAATGAACCCAACCAAAGAGGGCATTACAGACCAAAAACTATCCTAGAAAATCCTGTATTACAATCATTAATCCTACACCGGTGTGCTATTCAAAAGAAAGACTAAATGAGGAAAGAAGGAACTCGGCAAACCAAGGTCTCGCCTGTTTACCAAAAACATGGCCTCTTGCAAACCCCCAAAAATAAGAGGTCCAACCTGCCCAGTGACTTCAAAAAGTTAAACGGCCGCGGTATTTTAACCGTGCTAAGGTAGCGTAATCACTTGTCTTTTAAATGAAGACCCGTATGAAAGGTACCACGAAGACCTTACTGTCTCCTTCCTCAAGTCAGTGAAATTGATCTATTCGTGCAGAAGCGAATATCACAACATAAGACGAGAAGACCCTGTGGAGCTTAAGATGTTTATTTACTTGCGCTTAGTAAAATTATCAACTAATTTTAAAGCCTAGCAACCCTAACATACAACATCTTCGGTTGGGGCGACCATGGAGGACAAAAAAGCCTCCAAGAAGAAACTCGGGGAATAGTCAAACAATCCCTAAGAACCAAGAACCACAATTCCAAGTAACAGAAAATTCTGACTAACAATGATCCGAACTTTTCGATCAACGAACCAAGTTACCCCAGGGATAACAGCGCAATCCTTTCCAAGAGCCCATATCGCCGAAAGGGTTTACGACCTCGATGTTGGATCAGGACATCCTAATGGCGAAAATTCTATTAAGGGTTCGTTTGTTCAACGATTAAAGTCCTACGTGATCTGAGTTCAGACCGGAGCAATCCAGGTCGGTTTCTATCTATGTAGCTACTCTTCCTAGTACGAAAGGACCGGAAGAAGTGAAGCCAATATTCTAAATACGCTTCATTCCTACTTAATGAAAACAACTAAAATAATAAAGGAAAGCACCTACTAACCCAGAGACAATGGTAGCTGGGGTGGCAGAGCCCGGCAATGCAAGAGACCTAAGTCCTCTTACTCAGAGGTTCAACTCCTCTCCCCAGCTATACCCATGCACGAATGAATTATTCTAATCTCTAACCCACTTCTATGTATTGTCCCAGTCCTACTAGCCGTAGCTTTCCTAACACTCCTTGAACGAAAAATCCTTGGCTATATACAACTTCGAAAAGGGCCCAATGTAGTAGGACCCTACGGCCTGCTACAACCAATTGCAGACGGAGTAAAACTATTTATCAAAGAACCAGTTCGACCATATGCATCATCCCCCATCCTATTCCTAATCACACCAATACTTGCCCTGACACTTGCCCTAACAATATGAATTCCAATACCCATCCCCTACCCCGTTATCGACATCAACTTAGGAGTGCTATTTATCCTAGCTATCTCCAGCCTAGCAGTCTACTCCATCTTAGGCTCAGGCTGAGCGTCAAACTCAAAATACGCCTTAATTGGAGCACTCCGCGCTGTAGCACAAACCATCTCATATGAAGTCAGTTTAGGACTCATTCTACTCTCAGCAATCATCCTAGCCGGAGGATTCACCCTACACACCTTCAACGTAGCACAAGAAAGTATCTGACTCCTGGCCCCAATCTGACCACTAGCCACAATATGATATATCTCCACACTAGCAGAGACTAATCGAGCCCCCTTCGATCTCACAGAAGGAGAATCAGAACTAGTCTCTGGTTTCAATGTAGAGTATGCAGGAGGCCCCTTCGCCCTATTCTTCCTCGCCGAATATGCCAATATCCTATTAATAAATACATTATCTACCATCCTATTTTTAGGGGCCCTACATTCTCCCCTACTTCCAGAAGTCACAACCCTAAACCTCATAACAAAAGCCTCCCTCCTTTCAATCCTATTCCTATGAATTCGAGCCTCATACCCTCGATTCCGGTATGATCAACTCATGCACCTAATATGAAAAAACTTCCTTCCCATTACATTAGCCCTGATTCTATGACACACAGCCCTACCAATCGCCATAGCAGGCATCCCTCCACAAATCTAACAGGAAATGTGCCTGAATGCTAAGGACCACTTTGATAGAGTGAACTACAGGGGTTCAAGTCCCCTCATTTCCTTTAGAAAAATGGGACTTGAACCCATCCTAAAGAGATCAAAACTCTTTGTGCTTCCAATACACCACTTCCTAGTAAAGTCAGCTAAATAAGCTTTCGGGCCCATACCCCGAAAATGTGGGTTAAATCCCCTCCTCTACTAATGAACCCTTATGTATACATAATTCTCCTCTCAAGCTTAGGAATCGGAACCACACTTACATTCGCCAGCTCCCACTGATTACTAGCCTGAATAGGACTAGAAATTAACACAATAGCTATTATCCCGCTCATGGCACAACAACACCACCCCCGAGCAACAGAAGCCGCAACAAAATACTTCCTAACCCAGGCCACCGCTGCAGCAATAATCTTATTCGCTAGCACAACCAACGCCTGAATCACCGGAGATTGAAACATCCCCCAAACCTCTCACCCTGCCGCTACCTCCCTACTAACACTAGCCCTTGCCCTAAAAATTGGCCTAGCCCCAATACACTTCTGACTCCCAGAAGTTCTCCAAGGACTTAACCTCACAACAGGCCTAATTCTGTCAACCTGACAAAAACTAGCACCATTCATTCTAATTTATCAAATTGCACCAAACACTAACCCAACCATCCTAACATCTATAGGGATCCTTTCAACCTTGATCGGAGGCTGGGGCGGACTGAACCAAACCCAGCTCCGAAAAATCTTAGCCTACTCATCAATCGCCCACCTAGGATGAATAATCACCATCCTACACTTCATGCCCGCCCTAACATTACTAAACCTAACCATTTATATTATTATAACCTCAACAATATTTCTTTCCCTCAAAAGCCTATCTGCCACCAAAATTAACTCACTCGCCATTACATGACCAAAAACACCAATTCTAACAGTAATAACAATACTCAGCCTACTATCATTAGGAGGACTCCCTCCTTTAACAGGATTCATGCCAAAATGACTAATCCTACAAGAACTTACTAAACAAAACCTACCTATCTTAGCTACTATCATAGCAATAAGTGCTCTACTAAGCCTATTCTTTTATCTACGCCTATGCTACTCCTCAACACTAACAACCTTCCCAAACACAAACAATACAACCACATCATGACACAAAAAAACAACCCAAATAACCATACCACTGACTATTATAGCTATCCTCACCCTAATACTCCTACCTACCACACCAATCATCACAACCATGATAATCTAGAGACTTAGGATAAACAGACCAAAAGCCTTCAAAGCTTTAAGCAGGAGTTAAAATCTCCTAGTCCCTAATAAGATCTGCAAGACTCTATCTTACATCATTTGAATGCAACTCAAATACTTTAATTAAGCTAAGACCTTTCTAGACGGGAAGGCCTCGATCCTACAATCTCTTAGTTAACAGCTAAGCGCTCCAACCAACGAGCTTCCATCTACCTTCCTCCCGCCGTAACGGAGTGAGGCGGGAGGAAGCCCCGGTAGGCCTTTAGCCTACTTCTTTAGATTTGCAATCTAACATGACCAACACTGCAAGGCTTGATAGAAAGAGGAATTTAACCTCTATATAAGGGGCTACAACCCACCGCTTAACATTCAGCCATTCTACCTGTGAAAATTACTCGCTGATTTTTCTCAACCAACCACAAAGATATCGGAACCCTTTATTTAATCTTCGGAGCCTGGGCTGGAATAGTTGGCACCGCTCTTAGCCTTCTGATTCGCGCAGAACTCAGCCAACCTGGATCCTTGCTTGGTGATGATCAAATTTATAATGTCATCGTCACAGCACATGCTTTTGTAATGATTTTCTTCATAGTAATACCAATTATAATCGGCGGATTTGGTAACTGACTTATTCCACTGATAATCGGTGCCCCAGACATAGCTTTCCCCCGAATAAACAATATGAGTTTTTGACTACTGCCGCCTTCATTCCTCCTTCTTTTAGCCTCATCTGGGGTAGAAGCTGGTGCAGGAACAGGATGAACTGTATACCCACCTTTAGCAGGAAACCTAGCACATGCAGGAGCATCCGTCGACTTAACTATCTTTTCACTACATCTGGCAGGTGTTTCATCTATTTTAGGGGCAATTAATTTTATTACTACAATCATCAATATGAAGCCCCCTGCCATCACTCAATACCAAACACCTCTGTTTATCTGATCCGTCCTAGTAACTGCAGTCCTTCTTCTCCTTTCTCTTCCAGTCTTAGCTGCAGGTATTACAATACTTTTAACAGACCGTAACTTAAACACTACTTTCTTCGACCCAGCTGGGGGAGGGGACCCAATCCTATATCAACACTTATTCTGATTCTTCGGCCACCCTGAAGTATATATTTTAATCTTACCAGGGTTTGGAATAATCTCCCATATTGTAGCCTACTACTCTGGGAAAAAAGAACCATTTGGTTATATAGGAATAGTCTGAGCTATGATAGCCATTGGACTATTGGGATTTATTGTATGAGCCCATCACATGTTTACAGTTGGAATAGATGTGGACACCCGAGCTTACTTTACATCAGCTACAATAATTATTGCAATCCCTACGGGTGTTAAAGTATTTAGTTGACTAGCCACTCTTTATGGCGGATCCATTAAATGAGAAGCCCCTTTCTTATGAGCACTAGGATTTATTTTCCTCTTTACAGTAGGAGGACTAACAGGCATTATTTTAGCCAATTCCTCCTTAGACATTGTCCTACACGACACCTACTATGTTGTGGCACACTTTCACTACGTTCTATCCATAGGAGCTGTCTTTGCAATCATAGGGGGATTCGTTCATTGATTCCCCCTGTTCTCTGGTTATACTCTTCACGGAACATGAACAAAAATCCACTTTGGAGTAATATTCATTGGAGTAAATATAACCTTCTTCCCACAACATTTCCTAGGTCTAGCAGGTATACCTCGACGATATTCTGACTACCCAGATGCCTACACTTTATGAAATGCAATTTCATCTATTGGCTCACTAGTATCTCTAGTAGCTGTAGCAATATTCTTATTTATCCTTTGAGAAGCATTCGCAGCTAAACGAGAAGTCCAAACCGCAGAACTAACTACCACAAATGCCGAATGACTTCATGGCTGCCCTCCCCCATATCACACATTTGAAGAACCAGCCTTTGTACAAATTCAACTCCCACTAACTGAGAAAGGAAGGAGTCGAACCTCCATATTCTGGTTTCAAGCCAACCACATAACCACTCTGTCACTTTCTTCGAGACACTAGTAAATTGAACATTACATCGCCTTGTCAAGACGAAGTTGTAGGTTAAAATCCTACGTGTCTTATAATGGCCACCCCCTTACAATTAGGATTCCAAGACGCAGCATCCCCTGTTATAGAAGAACTAATCCACTTTCACGACCACGCCCTAATAGTTGTTTACTTAATTAGTAGCTTCGTACTTTACATTATCATTACCCTCGTCATAACAAAACTTACAAATAAACACGCCCATGACTCACAAGAAATCGAAATCGTCTGAACAATTCTCCCTGCAATCATCCTTATTGTGGTAGCCCTCCCGTCCCTCCGAATTCTCTACCTAATAGATGAAATCAATAACCCCCACTTAACAGTAAAAGCCATTGGCCACCAATGATACTGAAGCTATGAATATACTGACTATAAAGATTTAGCTTTCGATTCATATATGGTCCCCACACAAGACCTAGCCCCGGGCCAATTCCGCCTATTAGAAGTAGACCATCGAATAGTAGTCCCCACTGAGTCCCCAATCCGAGTCCTAATTACAGCCGATGATGTTCTTCACTCATGAGCTGTCCCAGCCCTGGGCGTAAAAATAGATGCAGTACCTGGACGACTCAACCAAACAACATTTGTTACTTCCCGTCCCGGCATTTACTACGGACAGTGTTCTGAAATCTGTGGCGCCAATCATAGTTTCATACCAATCGCCGTTGAAGCAGTCCCACTGACCCATTTTGAAAACTGATCAACCTCCATACTAGAAACCACTTCACTAAGAAGCTAATCGGGAATAGCGCTAGCCTTTTAAGCCAGAGATTGGTGGATCCCTTCCACCCTTAGTGACATGCCACAACTCAATCCTGCCCCCTGGTTATTGATTTTCCTATTTTCATGACTGGTCCTTCTCACAATAATCCCACCAAAAATCCTAAAACACCATTTCACAAACGAACCCACCTCACAAACTACTGAAAAACAACCACTAGCCCCCTGAAACTGACCATGACACTAAGCTTTTTCGATCAATTCTCAATCACTTCCTTTTTAGGTATCCCCTTAATTGCTTTAGCACTAACCCTCCCTTGAATCCTTTATCCAACCCCACAGAATCGCTGCATAAACAATCGCCTCTTAACACTACAATCCTGGTTTATTCGTCAATTTACACATCAACTCTTCCTTCCAATTAACCAGGGAGGCCATAAATGAGCCCTTCTTTTGGCCTCTGTCCTAATTTTTTTAATTACACTCAACCTACTGGGAATCTTACCATACACCTTCACCCCAACAACCCAGCTATCGATAAACATAGGGTTTGCGATTCCATTATGGCTCGCAACTATTCTCATTGGTGCCCGATACCAACCAACCCACACCCTAGCACATCTCCTTCCTGTTGGAACTCCTGCCCCTCTTATCCCAATCCTAATCATAATTGAAACAATTAGCCTCTTTATTCGACCAATCGCCTTAGGGGTTCGACTGACTGCTAACCTCACAGCAGGTCACTTATTAATTCAACTCATTAGCACAGCAGCTTTCCACATATTCTTTATAATACCAACCGTGGCAACTCTGACTATAATTTTACTTCTTCTCCTATCCGTCCTAGAACTGGCTGTCGCCGTTATCCAAGCTTACGTCTTTGTCCTTCTGGTAAGCCTTTACTTACAAGAATCCGTATAATGGCCCACCAAGCTCATGCATACCACATAGTTGATCCAAGTCCCTGACCTCTGACAGGGGCAACAGCCGCTCTCCTACTTACATCAGGACTCGCAGTATGATTTCACTACCATTCTACCGTCCTCATACTACTAGGTTTAACCCTGATACTCCTAACAATATACCAATGATGACGAGATGTAATCCGAGAAAGCACTTACATAGGACATCATACACCTCCAGTACAAAAAGGCCTTCGATATGGCATAATTCTTTTCATCACATCAGAAGTTTTCTTCTTTCTAGGCTTCTTCTGAGCATTTTTCCACTCCAGCCTCGCCCCTGTCCCAGAACTAGGAGGCTGCTGACCCCCAACAGGAATTACTCCCTTAGACCCGTTTGAAGTCCCCCTCCTCAATACAGCAGTACTCCTTGCCTCAGGCGTAACAGTAACCTGAGCTCATCATAGCCTGATAGAAGGTCAACGAAAAGAAGCAATCCAATCTTTATTCCTCACAATCTTACTAGGCTGCTATTTCACAATACTCCAAGCCATAGAATACTACGAAGCCCCATTTACTATTGCAGATGGGGTATACGGCTCGACTTTCTTCGTAGCAACTGGCTTTCACGGCCTACACGTTATTATCGGCACAACATTCCTAGCAATCTGCCTCCTACGACAAATCAAATACCATTTCACATCTCAACATCACTTTGGCTTCGAAGCCGCAGCATGATACTGACATTTCGTTGACGTAGTATGACTATTCCTCTACGTCTCAATCTACTGATGAGGATCATAATCTTTCTAGTATTAAAATAAGTACAAATGACTTCCAATCATTTAGTCTTGGTTAAATTCCAAGGAAAGATAATGAATTTAATCACCTCCACCCTCTCTATCGCAATTCTCCTAACAATCCTACTAGCCATAGTATCTTTCTGAATCCCCCAAATAAGCCCAGATACTGAAAAACTATCTCCATATGAATGTGGTTTCGACCCCCTCGGATCAGCACGTCTTCCATTCTCACTGCGCTTCTTCCTAGTTGCCATTCTATTTCTCCTCTTTGACCTTGAGATTGCCCTTCTACTCCCTCTTCCGTGAGGAGACCAACTCACATCACCAACCCAAACACTAACATGAGCTTCAATTATCCTAGTTTTATTAACACTTGGCTTAATTTACGAATGAATCCAAGGAGGATTAGAATGAGCCGAATAGACAGTTAGTCCAAAGCAAGACCTCTGATTTCGGCTCAGAAAACTGTGGTTCAACTCCACAATTGTCTTATGACCTCTGTACACTTCAGCTTTAGCTCAGCCTTCACTTTAGGACTAATAGGCCTCGCCTTTCACCGCACCCACCTACTCTCCGCACTTCTATGTTTAGAGGGAATAATATTATCACTATTTATTGCCCTATCATTATGAGCCTTACAACTACAAACCATTATATTTTCAGCAGCCCCAATATTACTACTTGCCTTCTCAGCATGTGAAGCAAGCGCAGGCCTGGCCCTACTTGTAGCAACAGCCCGTACCCACGGAACAGACCACCTCCAAAACCTCAACCTACTACAATGCTAAAAATCCTAATCCCAACCTTAATATTAATCCCAACAACATGGTTAACTCCAAAATCATGACTATGGGCCACAACCACTACTCAAAGTTTAATCATCGCATTCCTAAGCTTAAGTTGACTAAAATGATCCACAGAGACAGGATGATACACCTTAAACCAATACCTAGCCACCGACCCTCTATCAACCCCCCTTCTGGTATTAACCTGTTGACTGCTCCCCCTCATGATTCTTGCCAGCCAAAACCACACCCTTCAAGAACCAATTAACCGTCAACGAAGCTATATCACTCTTTTAGTCTTCTTACAAATTTCCCTAATTATAGCTTTCGGAGCAACAGAAATCATTATATTCTATGTAATATTTGAAACAACCCTTATCCCCACTCTAATTATCATTACACGATGAGGAAACCAAACAGAACGCCTCAACGCCGGTACATACTTTTTATTCTACACACTAGCAGGCTCACTACCACTATTAGTCGCCATCCTAATCATACAAAAAGACACAGGCACACTATCAATACTAATCATCCAATACACCAAATCTGCAGAACCTCTATCTTGAGCAAATAAAATCTGATGAACGGGCTGTCTACTAGCTTTTCTAGTAAAAATGCCCTTGTATGGAGTCCACCTCTGGCTCCCTAAAGCCCACGTAGAGGCCCCAATTGCAGGATCAATGGTCCTAGCAGCTGTGCTCCTAAAACTAGGTGGTTACGGAATAATACGAATTACAATCCTACTAGACCCCCTCACAAAAGAACTAGCCTACCCATTTATCGTCCTAGCCTTATGAGGCGTCATTATGACCGGCTCAATTTGCCTCCGGCAAACTGATCTAAAGTCTCTAATCGCCTATTCATCAGTCAGTCACATGGGACTGGTTGCCAGCGGCATCCTCATTCAAACCCCATGAAGCTTCACAGGAGCAATCATTCTAATAATTGCCCACGGACTAGTTTCATCCGCATTATTCTGCCTAGCCAACACAAACTATGAACGAACTCACAGCCGAACATTACTACTAACTCGAGGACTACAAACAATCTTACCACTAATAACAACTTGATGATTTATTGCAAATTTAGCTAACCTCGCCCTCCCGCCTCTACCAAACCTAATAGGAGAATTAGCAATTATCACCTCCATATTTAACTGATCTCCGTGAACCATTATCTTAACAGGACTGGGAACCCTAATCACCGCTGGGTACTCCTTATACGTCTTTTTAATAACCCAACGAGGCCCAACCCCATTACACACCATTTCACTAAGCCCCACACATACACGAGAACACCTTCTCATAACACTACACCTTATCCCAGTGCTTCTATTAATCACCAAGCCTGAACTTATATGAGGAATATTTTACTGTAAATATAGTTTAAACAAAACATTAGATTGTGATTCTAAAAACAAAAGTTAAAATCTTTTTATTTACCAAGAGAGGCCGGCAACATTAAGGACTGCTAATCCCTAAATCCGTGGTTCAAATCCACGGCTCCCTTAGCCCCTAAAGGATAACAGCTCATCCCTCGGTCTTAGGAACCGAGAAATTCTTGGTGCAACTCCAAGTAGTGGCTATGCTCTCCACAACTACTATCTTCAACACTTCTTTCTTAATTATTCTTGCAATCTTAGCCTTCCCCATCCTCACTGCCCTCTCCCCAGACCCAACTAAAAAAAACTGAGCCACAACACACGTAAAAACAGCAATCCAATGAGCATTCTTCATCAGCTTAATCCCAATGGTAATCTTCCTAGACCAAGGAATTGAAACCATCACAACCAACTTCCACTGAATAAACACAATAACCTTTAACATCAATACTAGCTTCAAATTTGACTTCTACTCCATCATCTTTGTACCTGTAGCCCTATATGTAACCTGGTCCATTATAGAATTTGCTTCTTGATATATACACTCAGACCCAAACATAAACCAATTCTTCAAATACCTTCTCCTTTTCCTAATCGCAATACTAATCCTAGTAACCGCCAACAATATATTTCAACTTTTCATCGGCTGAGAGGGTGTCGGAATCATATCATTTCTCCTTATCGGCTGATGATACGGACGAGCAGATGCTAATACTGCAGCACTCCAAGCCGTAATCTACAACCGAGTCGGAGATATTGGCCTAATCCTGGCCATAGCCTGACTAGCAATAAACGTAAACTCCTGAGAAATACAACAAATATTCATCACAACCAAAGAAATCGACCTAACACTCCCCCTTCTGGGCCTAGTCCTAGCAGCAACCGGTAAATCAGCTCAATTTGGCCTCCACCCCTGACTTCCGTCCGCCATAGAAGGTCCAACACCAGTCTCTGCCCTACTACACTCAAGCACTATAGTCGTCGCAGGCATCTTCTTACTAATCCGCCTTCACCCACTAATAGAAACCAACCAAACAGTTCTCACAACCTGCCTTTGTCTCGGAGCCCTAACCACCTTATTTACTGCAACCTGTGCTCTTACCCAAAACGACATCAAAAAAATTATCGCCTTCTCTACATCCAGTCAACTAGGCCTAATAATAGTCACAATCGGCCTTAACCAACCACAACTTGCCTTCCTTCACATTTGTACTCATGCCTTCTTTAAAGCCATACTATTCCTATGTTCTGGCTCCATTATTCACAGCTTAAACAATGAGCAAGACATCCGTAAAATAGGAGGACTCCATACCCTTCTACCCTTTACCTCCTCCTCCCTCACACTAGGCAGCCTAGCACTAACAGGAACCCCCTTCCTAGCCGGATTCTTCTCAAAAGATGCAATCATCGAAGCTTTAAACACATCCTACCTCAACGCCTGAGCCCTCACCCTTACACTCCTAGCAACATCTTTCACCGCTGTATACAGCTTCCGAGTGGTATTCTTTGCCCTCATAAACCACCCCCGATTCTTAACACTCTCCCCAATCAATGAAAATACACCAACAGTAATCAATCCAATCAAACGACTAGCTTGAGGGAGCATTATCGCCGGATTCCTAATTACCTCAAACCTAACCCCAACTAAAACCCAAATTATAACAATACCCTCGCTCCTCAAACTAAGCGCCCTCATTGTTTCCATTGCCGGGCTACTAACAGCCATTGAACTAGCCAGCATAACAAACAAACAATTCAAAATCATGCCAACAAACACCCCTCACAACTTCTCCAACATACTCGGCTACTTCCCCACAACAATTCACCGACTTGTCCCCAAAATAAACCTTATCCTAGGACAAACTATAGCCTCTCAACTGACAGATCAAACATGATTTGAAAAAGCCGGCCCAAAAGGAGTCGCCACAAAACAAATCCCTATAATCGAAATTACTAATAACATTCAACAAGGACTAATTAAAACCTACCTAACAATATTCTTCCTCACGGTGGCCCTCACTATTTCACTCTCCCTTTTACTAACTAGACAGCCCGCAACGCCCCACGAATTAACCCCCGAGTCAACTCTAACACTACAAACAACGTTAATAACAACACCCAACCACAAACCACTAGCACTCAGCCCCCCAAAGAATACATCAAAGCAACTCCCCCAAAATCCCCACGCAGTAAAGAAAACTCCTTTAACTCATCAACAACCCAAAATCCATCATACCACCCCTCAAAAAAACACAACCCAACAACCATCAAACCTAAAATGTAAACAACCACATAACTAAATACAGACAAATCAAACCAAGATTCTGGATAAGGCTCCGCTGCAAGTGCGGCAGAATAAGCAAACACTACCAACATTCCCCCAAGATAAATTATAAAGAGAACCAAGGACAAAAATGAGCCCCCATAACTTACTAAAATACAACAGCCTGCCGCTGCGGCCAAAACTAACCCTAAAGCAGCATAATATGGGGCAGGATTAGAAGCAACTGCAACCAACCCTAAAACTAAGAACACTATCAATAAAAACATTACATAAGACATTGATTCTACCTGGACTTCAACCAGGACCTATGGTCTGAAAAACCATCGTTGCATTCAACTATAGAAACCTTAATGGCCAGCCTCCGAAAAACCCACCCCCTAGCCAAAATTGTAAACGATGCCCTTATCGACCTACCTGCCCCATCCAACATTTCTGCCTGATGAAACTTCGGCTCCCTACTAGGTCTCTGCTTAATTATCCAAATCCTCACAGGCCTATTCTTAGCCATACATTACACATCAGACATCTCAACTGCCTTCTCTTCAGTAGCCCACATCTGCCGAGACGTAAACTACGGATGACTAATCCGTAACCTTCACGCAAACGGTGCCTCATTCTTTTTCATCTGCATCTACCTACACGTAGCACGAGGCCTATACTATGGCTCGTACCTATATAAAGAAACATGAAACATCGGAGTAGTCCTTCTCCTCCTAGTTATAATAACAGCCTTCGTAGGATACGTTCTTCCTTGAGGACAGATATCATTTTGAGGAGCAACAGTAATTACTAACCTCCTATCTGCCGTCCCATACCTCGGAAACTCCTTAGTCCAATGAATCTGAGGCGGATTCTCTGTAGACAATGCCACCCTAACCCGATTCTTCGCATTTCACTTCCTGCTCCCCTTCATAATTGCAGGCGCTACAATTATCCACCTCCTATTCCTACATGAAACAGGTTCCAATAACCCAACAGGCCTCAACTCCAATGCTGACAAAGTTCCCTTCCACCCATACTTTTCATTCAAAGACGTCTTAGGTTTTATAATTATACTACTAATACTCGCATCCCTTGCTCTATTCCTACCAAACCTGCTAGGAGACCCAGAAAATTTCACACCTGCAAATCCACTAGTAACTCCGCCACACATTAAGCCAGAATGATATTTCCTCTTTGCATATGCCATCTTACGATCAATTCCAAACAAACTAGGAGGAGTACTGGCACTTCTATTTTCCATCTTAATCCTCATAACAGTTCCTTTCCTCCACACCTCAAAAATAAAAGGAATCACTTTCCGACCCATCTCCCAATTCCTATTCTGAATACTAGTAGCAGATATAACCATTCTAACATGAATTGGAGGAATGCCAGTTGAACCCCCCTTTATCCTTATCGGCCAAGTCGCGTCAATTCTCTACTTCATGCTCTTCCTAATTTTTCTTCCACTTGCAGGCCTTGCAGAAAATAAAATACTACAATTAAAATGCCCTGGTAGCTTAGACTTCAAAGCATCGGTTTTGTAACTCGAAGATCGAAGGTTAAACTCCTTCCCAGAGCCTCAGAAAAAAGAGACTTTAACTCTTATCCTTAACTCCCAAAGCTAAGATTTTAATTAAACTACCTTCTGCAACATCAGCCCTATATGTCATTCTAGCATATACATGTACTAATTTTTAATATAATGTACGAGTACATATATGTACTAGTACATACTATGCATTATTATACATATATGTACTAGTACATACTATGCATTATTATACATATATGTACTAGTACATACTATGCATTATTATACATATATGTACTAGTACATACTATGCATTATTATACATATATGTACTAGTACATACTATGCATTATTATACATATATGTACTAGTACATACTATGCATTATTATACATATATGTACTAGTACATACTATGCATTATTATACATATATGTACTAGTACATACTATGCA